GAATGGCTCCCTGGCCTCTGATATCCATATAAAGGACACGACGAGCATAAATACCTTCTTTAACTTCTATTCTGACAGACTGAATATCTTTTATAAGAAATCGGAGGAAGACCCGACGATTTTTTCCAGGAAATCCCCAACGAAAGATACACACTATTCCCTCTTTTCTATCAAATCGATCATAACCACTACCTACATTCCACGAAATTGTGCACCACAAATAGGAGCTAATAAAAAGACCCGCGATCCCATAGAAAGACATCACAATTCCTTGTGGAAAAAAAACTATTTCCTGAGACGGAAATAAAGATATCAAATTTCTACCAAGATAACTCGAGGTTCCAACCAACAAGAATCCTAATGAACCTAAAAAAAGGATAACAGCCCAGCAGAAATTACTTATTTTTCGAGCCCCCGTTATAGGTTCTATCCATATATGTTCTGATCGACAACTCATACTTGATCCAGTTTATTTTTTTGGAATTGAGAGAATATCCCAAATGAATTTGACTTTAGTCCTTTTGTTTCCGAAGTAACTCGCATCAACTAGCACTAGTTTGATGTGATCCTTTAGGAGTAATTCATTAAATTCGTTAGATCTAAACTAATAATATACCCTTCGTATGATCTCACTAAAGATAGCCAAATAGATATAGATAGACGAACTTTACAGTTCAGCTATCCGTCGATTCGGGTCTATTTGAAAATAGCTAGAATCCATTGACCCCTATAGCATAGCATTTTCTGGAGACATAAGAGTTTTTCGGCCGAAGCCGCTTATAGCATATTTTGCTAAATGGATATCTGTGTTATGATACAAGCGTCAGTTTTGAAAAAAAAATAGATGAGATTTTGTGCCATCGGCTCTAAACAATCTTGTTTTTTTGAACATGAAGAAATAAAGAAGCCATTGCGATTGCCGGAAATACTAGGCCTACTAAAGGCACCAAAACAGAGGGAAAGTTAAGAGTTGTCATAGAATGGGTACCTCGATTTACTATTTGTACCTGTTATTATTATTTATATTTTATATTTATAATATAAAGATATCTTATTATATATAAAGATATCTTATTATAATTTGATAATTCGAAATTGGAATTATTATTATTACTTAATATCTATTAAGTATAAATCTAAGTATCTATCTAAGTGAGTATATAATGTAGTTTTTCATCTTTCTACATGAAAGATTTGAAAGGATATGGATGAGATATTATTTTCTCTCATTTTTTGCTCTTGTCTTCGAATTTCATTTACTAATACTAAGCAAAAAGTTTCTTAAAAATTAATTAGATTCTATTTCTAATTCGATTCTATTTATATTGAATTTGAATATAATATATTGAAGGGTTTGTTAGAATCGCATCCAGCAGGGATTCTTAGTAAAAATAGGATTATCGTAAGATATAGAAAAAGAAAAAATTCTATATTTTATGGATTTTCATTATATATGACGAGAAGAGTAGAATTTTTTGATTTGCCTAATTTCACGAAAATAAGAATTTGATCTTTTATCTTGTTATATCTTGTTAATAGAGGCTTCTTGATCAATAATCAGGAATATAGAAAAAGGGGCGGATTTTCTGTGACTTTTGATTCTTTATATAATTAGATCGTATGTCAACAAAGAAAACCCCATTCGTCTAATTTTTACTTGGATTCCAAAAAACTAATTGCTTGTTTGCTCAAAATAATTGAACTTAATGTTCTAATTTTGATTCAAAGGAAAGAAAGTGTGGAGTTGAAATAACTCACTCAGAACACTTTTTAAAGGATTACGTGGTACGATTAGATCGAATAAGCCCTTCTGGAATAAATCACTCAGCCGCTTGTGAACCCTCGGGTACTGTTTTATTCAATGTTTGTTCAATTACTCTTTTACCCGCAAAGGCAATGTAGGCATTGGGTTCGGCAATAATGATATCCCCCAACATACCAAAACTAGCTGTCACCCCACCGGTAGTAGGAGATGTAAGAATTGGTACATAGAATAACTTTTTATTTGATTGATAATCATATAAAGCAGAAGATATTTTAGCCATTTGCATCAAGCTCAAACTTCCTTCTTGCATGCGCGCCCCTCCGGAAGCACACACTATAATAAGAGGTAGAAATTCTTTAGTAGCGTATTCAATCAAACGGGTAATTTTCTCCCCGACTACGGATCCCATACTACCCCCCATAAACTGAAAATCCATAACCCCAATTGCTACGGTAATACCGTTTAGTTGCCCTCTGCCTGTTTGAACAGCCTCGGTTAATCCTGTCTTTCTTTGATAAGAATCGATACGATTTTTATAAGGCTCCTTCTCCGAATGAAATTCAATGGGATCCAGAGAGACCATGTCTTCATCCATAGGCTCCCAAGTGCCCGGATCGATCAAAAGTTCGATTCTATCTGAACTACTCATTTTCAAATGATATCCACATTGTTCACAAAGATGCATTTTTGATTTAAAAAATTTCTTATAATTTAATCCATAACAATTTTCGCATT